TTCCTATAATTATGAAACCCATATGAGATACAGAAGAATAGGCTATTCTTTTTTTCAAATTACGTTGACCTGGAGATGTTAAAGCTGCATAAATTATTTGTATTGTACCTACTATCAGCAACCAGGGAGAAAATATAGAATGAGCGCGAGGTAATAATTCCATATTGATCCGAATCAACCCATACGCTCCCATTTTTAATAAGATTCCGGCTAGAAGCATACAAGTACTGTAATGTGCTTCTCCATGAGTGTCTGGTAACCATGTATGGAGGGGTATAATCGGCGATTTGACAGCAAAAGCAATAAGAAATACAATATAGAATATTATTTCTAATGCTACAGGATACGATTGATTCAATGATGTTTCAAAATTTAATGTTGGTTCATTGGAACCATATAAACCGATACCCAAAACGCCTACTAAGAGAAAAATGGAACCCCCGGCAGTGTACAAAATAAATTTTGTAGCCGCGTACAGGCGTTTCTTTCCTCCCCACATGGATAAAAGTAGATAAACAGGAATTAATTCTAATTCCCACATGATAAAAAAAAGTAAAAGGTCTTGAGAAGAAAATGATCCTATTTGACCGCTGTACATCGCTAACATCAAGAAATAGAATAAACGGGAATCTCGAGTAACTGGCCGAGCCGCTAAAGTAGCTAAAGTGGTGATAAATCCCGTCAGTAAAATGGGTCCTATAGAAAGTCCGTCTATTCCTAATCTCCAGTAAAAATCCAAAAAATTTATCCATTTATAATCCTCCGCCAGTTGGACTAATGAATCGTCCAATTGAAAATGATAACCGAATACGTATGCCGTCAGAAGAAGTTCTAATATACATATACATATTGTATACCATCTAATTATCTTATTTCCCCTATAAGGGAGAAGGAAAATTAAGGAACCCGCGAATATCGGCAAAACTACAATTATTGTTAACCAAGGAAAATAATTCGTGGTAAAGACAAGATACACTTAGACCAGAAAACCCGTACTCAAAAAAAGCGCAAAATATATTATTTTGAGCAAGGGTTTTATCGGTAAAAAAAAAAATAGATTTGTAAAGGATTTTCTGGAATGTATCAATAAGCTAGACCCATGCTGCGAGTTGTTTCATGCCATAAATAAACCCGCACACTCAAGAAATCTGTTGGGCAGGCGGATTCGCATCTTTTACAACCGACACAGTCTTCCGTTCTTGGAGCAGAAGCGATTTGTTTAGCTTTACATCCATCCCAAGGTATCATTTCTAATACATCTGTAGGACAAGCCCGAACACATTGAGTACACCCTATACATGTATCATAAATCTTTACTGAATGTGACATTTGATCTATAAATTTTTAAACATCATAAAATTTCGATCTAGTAGATTTGTAAATGAATCATAGTTACCAGATGAATCAATGATTTACCAGAATTTTTCGAATTAATCTATTTCTGGATCGGTTCATGAGAGGGGGCCAAGATACTTTGATTTCTTCTGTTTTCGCAAATATGAGCATAGTCATACATTACGTATTATACATGCTAATCAAAAAATTGATGAATATTAGAATTTCCGGAATTAATACTATTTATTACAACTACTTATTCAACAAATTCGATTGATTGATACGAATTGATTTTTTATTACGATAAATTGACGAAACAATAGCCAGTCCGATAGCTGCTTCAGCGGCTGCAATAGCTATAACAAAAATGGAGAAAATGTCTCCTATTAATTGGCGACTATCAAAAAAATCAGAAAATGTTATGAAATTTAGATTAACTGCATTCAGTATAAGTTCAAGACACATAAGGGCTCTAACCATATTTCGGCTCGTGATCAACCCATAGATACCGATAGAAAATAAATAGGCACTCAAAACAAGTACATGCTCGAGCATCATTGACCGACTCCTTATTAATCTTGATTCATTTCAATATGAACAACAATTTAATTTAACCGATTCAATTGACTAGTGTATCCAGGAACAACCTTTAATTTAAATAGAATTGAAGGGAAATAAATGGATATGATAACACAGAACAAAGTTAGTTTGATTTTGAGTACGAGTTTTAACGATTTATTACTGCCGAGCTACAGCAATTGCACCTATCAAAGCAACTAAAAGAATTATTGAAATAAGCTCAAACGGAAGAAAAAAATCGGTTGATAAATGAATCCCAATTTGTTGACTATTACTTATCAAATCTTGCTCTATAATCTGGTTTGATCTTGTAGTCCAAATAATCCCATACCATGACGTATCTGAAATAGTAGTCATTAGTGAAACAAAAATACTTGTACAAACTATTGAAGTAACCCCATTCCCAATATTCCAAAGATGAAAATCTTCGGAATATTGGGAACCCTTCATAAACATTACAGCAAATATGATTAAAATGTTTATAGCTCCCACGTAAATAAGGAGCTGCGCAGCAGCTACAAAATGGGAGTTTGATGAAATATAAAATAAGGATATACAAACAAGAACCAATCCCAACGAAAAGGCAGAATAAATTGGATTAGTAAGTAATACTACCCCCAGACCTCCTAATATAAGACCCGAGCCCAGAAAGACTAACAGAAAATCGTGTATTGGTCCGGGTAAATCCATTCTATGTAAAATAAGAAATAAATAAATTGAAATGTTTCATGACCTTATTGACTTGATCAGGAAAAAGAAAGTTAAGTTACCCCATTTTTCTTCCTAATTGAAGTAAATTCTAATGGGTGTGGATTGCTGCAGGTACAATTATTCAGACAACCCCGCCCTTTATCCGATATCCGAAATGGCAGCTCGAAAAACTATATTCTATATTTCTTTTGGAATATGACTAGATTTTCAATCCAAATTAAGCCTGGATTCTCGCCAATTAACGAATAGTTGGGATTTGGATTGTAGTTATTTTATTGAAAAAAAAAAAAAAGAAAAAACTCATCCTCAAACCGGAGCCTTGGTAATTGGAAATTATTCTTGAATCAAAAGAGTTATCCATTTTTTATTTGAGGCGAATTCAAAACGGTTCGAATTGTGTAATCGTCAATTACTGGCATTGGTAAACGACCCAAAGCAATTTGATTATAATTCAATTCATGACGATCATAAGTAGAAAGTTCATATTCTTCAGTCATTGATAAACAGTTTGTTGGACAATACTCAACACAATTACCACAAAATATACAGATTCCGAAATCAATACTGTAATTAAGCAACCGTTTCTTTCGAATATCTGTTTCCAATTTCCAATCGACAACAGGTAAATCTATAGGACATACACGAACACATACTTCGCAAGCAATGCATTTATCAAATTCAAAGTGGATTCGGCCGCGGAAACGCTCCGATGTGATCAATTTTTCATAAGGATATTGGATAGTTACAGGTAAATGATTTGTGTGGGATAAGGTAATCATGAAACTTTGACCAATGTATCTTGCGGCTCGTACTGTTTGTTGACCATAATTCATGAACCCGGTTACCATAGGGAACATATCGTGAATATCTATGAATAAGAATTTTATATCTGTTTCTTTCTCTTGTTTGAAACAAGTTGCGAATTCTAGAATAGTGTATTTACAATGAAAGAAGTTGGAAAGAGGTTGTTAATAATAAATTCCCTAGAGAAATAGGTAAAAGAAATTTCCATCCAAAATTTAATAATTGATCCATTCTCAATCTAGGTAAAGTCCATCTTGTTGCGATAGGAATGAACAAGAACAAATAAGTTTTCATTAATGTAATAAAGATACCAATTGTCATTCCAAAAACTCCGCCTATTTTATTTATCTCAAAAAGTGTAGGGGCGAGTATATAGGGAATAGAAAAATTCCAGCCGCCCAAGTAAAGAATGGTTACAAAAAAAGAAGAAACTAGTAGATTTAGATAGGAAGCAACATAAAATAAACCAAACTTGATACCTGAATATTCAGTTTGATAACCCGCTACTAATTCTTCTTCCGCTTCTGGTAAATCAAAAGGCAATCTCTCACATTCTGCTAGGGAGGAAATTAGAAAAATGAAAAACCCTATAGGTTGACGCCACAAATTCCAACCCCAAAAACCATATTTTGACTGTGCCTCAACTATATCAACTGTACTTGAACTGTTAGATAATCATAGTCGATGATAACATCACTATTTGCATCGCTATTACAGAACCGTACATGAGATTTTCACCTCATACGGCTCCTCGAGAATCGCAAATAAATCTAAGGACCGAACCCATTTATTTTGATATGTTTATGTTTGTAGGATGGATAGAGTCAAAATCTATCAAAAGGTCCCAATTAGACCACTGGAATTCTGTCCGTTAGACTAAAAAAAGTACTTCTGAATTGATCTCATCCCTTCTTAAATTTAATAATTTAAATTAAATGTTTCTTTTTTGAGTAATAACTTAATCCTTCAATAAAATACTCTTACTCTTTGCAGTAGCGCTATTTCGACCTGTTGTTTTCGATTACGAAAAAGAATTCGACATTACATTAATTCATGAATTATGATAAGAATTCAATCTATATATATTTTCATTTCTATTCTTTTTTCTCAAAGGGGATTTCAAAAAAAGGATTATTTCGTTTCGGTTAGTTATTTTTTTAATAGGTGGATAGGACATACTCTGGGCCGGAATCCTGGGAAGTACTGCCTGATCATTTCTACCAACTTAAAGCCCCATTAGTATTCCTTGTTATGTAAAAATAAAAATGTCTCATTTACACAATCTCCATTGCTAACCCTTTGTGTACCTTGGTTTTCCTAACCATCCACTTATTCTTGCTCAACCCCCTGTTATGGTATATGCTAATACATCTAAACGGTAGTAAAAATTCCATACAGTGGATTTTTTGAACCCGCTTCAAGCCGTGATGAGCAATCAACGAATCCGGGGATAAATAGTCTTTATTGTTTATGTTTTATTCTGCTTAACCCTTGTACATAGGAAATGAGACTCAATCTTTTTACTGCAAATTGATAAGCTGTTTTCTTTCACTCATATAACTTCTGATTTAGTTCATCAATCCGAATGCTGAACAAAAAAACAGATATATATTCAATTCATTCAACTTATTTCCTAGAAAGACAAGAAAGGAAATAGGGAAAGATTTATGTCTTAACGAGTCGCACGTAGAGAGATTGATAACACACATAGAGTTAATGGTATTTCATAACTAATCGATTGAGCAGCGGCTCGTAAACCACCTAAAAAGGAATATTTATTATTTGATCCATATCCGGACATAAGAAGTCCAATGGGAGCAATACTTGAAATAGCGATCCATAAAAAAACGCTAATATTGAGATCGGCTAGAATAAGGCGATAACTAAAAGGAATTACCGAATAACTTAGTAGAATTGATATGACTGCTATGGATGGCCCGATACTAAATAAACGAGTATCTCCTCTAGATGGAAGAAGATTTTCTTTGAAAAGTAATTTTGTCCCATCTGCTAGAGCTTGGAGAATTCCTAAAGGACCGGCGTATTCAGGTCCAATACGTTGTTGTATCCCTGCGGAAATTTCTCTTTCTAACCATACAATTACTAGTACACCTATTGTGATTCCGAATACAAGAATCAAAATAGGGATAAGCATCCCTATGATCCCATAGGCTTCTTTTAAGTATTCTAATTTTGAAAAAGAATTGAGTTCTGTTGTATCAATTATCATTTTAGCGATCAACTTCTCCCATAATGATATCTATACTACCTAGTATCGTCATAATATCAGCCAATTTCATTCTTTTAACTAACTGAGGAAGAATTTGCAAATTGATAAAACCCGGCGGGCGGATTTTCCATCTCCAAGGAAAAACGCTTTGATCCCCTATTAGAAAAATTCCTAACTCTCCCTTTGGGGCTTCGACTCTCACATAAAGTTCTTGTTTCGACAATTCAAAAGTAGGAGAGGGTTTTTTACTAATGAATCGATATTCAAAATCATTCCATTCAGGATCCCTTGCTCTATCAAAGCATCGGATTTCTAAATTTTCATAAGGCCCTCCCGGAATTCCTTCTAGAGCCTGTTGAATAATTTTTAAAGATTCCGTCATTTCACTGATTCGGACTAAATAACGAGCTAATGAATCTCCTTCTTTTTGCCACTGGACTTCCCAATCAAATTCGTCGTAACACTCATAACGATCTACTTTACGAAGATCCCATTGTATTCCGGAAGCTCGCAGCATTGGTCCTGATAAACCCCAATTTATTGCTTCCTCTCCGTCAATAATGCCTACCCCTTCCACCCGCTCTAAAAAAATAGGATTTCGCGTAATAAGTTTTTGATATTCAGCAACTCCTGTTAAAAAATAATCACAGAAATCAAAACATTTATCTATCCAGCCATGAGGTAGATCAGCAGCCACCCCTCCGATACGAAAATAATTATGCATCATTCTCATACCGGTGGCAGCTTCGAATAGATCATATATTAATTCTCTTTCTCGAAAAATATAGAAGAAAGGGGTCTGTGCACCAATATCTGCCATAAAGGGACCAAGCCATAATAAATGAGAAGCTATACGACTCAACTCCAACATGATTACTCTAATATAGCTGGCTCTTTTAGGTACTTGAATATTTCCTAATCGCTCTGGTGCATTTACGGTTATTGCTTCAGTGAACATAGTAGCTAAATAATCCCAACGTGTTACATAAGGCAGATATTGTATAATTGTTCGGTTTTCTGCAATTTTTTCCATTCCCCTGTGTAAATAGCCCAGTATTGGTTCACAGTCAATAACATCCTCACCATCTAGAGTAATTATGAGTCGAAGAACACCATGCATTGATGGGTGGTGAGGACCCATATTTACCATCATGAGGTCCTTTCTTTTAACTGGTACATTCATAAGTTTTTCCCCGATTCATTTGTCCATGAGTTGCTGAAAACGAAAAGAAATTCATCAAAATTCAAGATTTAATAAATCAAATAATTAAAGTTCTTCAAATTAATGAGTTTTTAGTTCCCGAATATCCAACCGACCGATTAATTCTTTATAACGTACTTTATTTTTCTTTGACAAATAAGCCAGCAGCCTTTGACGTTTTCCTAGAATTTTCCGTAGACCTCTCTGAGATAAGTAGTCTTTTCTGTGCAATTCCAGATGTGAAGTAAGTCTTCGTATCTTATTGGTGAAATTGAATACTTGAAATTCAACGGATCCCTCTTTTTGCGAAATAGCTGAGATGACTGAATTTTTTACCATAAAACGAAATCTGCCTCCCCTTATCCTTTTTTAAGATATGAATTTTACTAATCAGTAATAATAATAATATTGACCATTTTAATCTGGTATACAGAATTTCATTTGGGACTTCTAATTTTATTAAATAAAACTAATCAATCAACGATCGACTCAATTTTCAATTTCATCGTGGCATTCACAAAATAATAAAATTCAGTTGAGTCCTTTTGATACATCATTGAATTAGTATCATGTATCAGAATAGAATGTAAGACAACGCATGCATTTATCTGTTTCTGTTTGCTTTCATATAACAGATATAGTACAGGATATATAGGAAAAATATACCATTACATTATCCAATTTTAAATAGTGGATACATACGGATCCTTATCATACTGAAACGGCTCCCGTTATTGGTATCAAACCAATAGCGATTTATACAAGCCAAGTCCTCTAATCGGTAATTGGGCCAAAGAAAGAATTTTAATTTAATTAACTTATCTTTATCACGATGTTTGCGTTCATCCAGAACTTGATCGCAATTTTTTATGTTATTCACATTCCAAAATACTGGATTTTTAGTTATACCATTCCTATTCTTTGAATTGAAACAAATTAGAATTCTCAATTCTCTGCGACGTTTAGACGATAAAATATTTTCAGGAATAAGTAAATCATAATGATTTATGTCTCTATTTCCGGCTATTCTTCGATGCCTTGAAATGCATTTTTTAAAAATTTTTTTATCAACATATTTTTTTTTTTCGTATCCTTGATTAATTTGGTGCTTACTCTTCTGAATCGATGAAATACTTATGGTTTGATACATAAGAAATTGTCCATCATTTTTTACAGATAGCCGAATCGGTTCAATGACTAAAATCCCCTTTTTAATCAATTCTGCAAGAGATAAATTTTTCTGAGTCAGCATTATATCTAAACTCATTTCTCCTCCTTGAATAGAAGATATAGTAATTTCTTTTGGATTTATCACTCTAAGCAGAAGACAATATACCTTGATATTATTTAGTATTCTTTGATTTACAGAATCATCCCATCTCAATTGAAAAAGCAAATACTTTTTTAGTAAGAAATTTAGTTCTATTTCTGTATTACTCTTTTTCTTTTTATGTTTTATTATCTTTGATCTTGTATAATCTTTTTCAATATCTTTTTCTTGGTTTGAGAGAACCAACCTAACATCCCCTTGACCTGCGGTTTCTTTTTTTTCTTTATTTTCCAATTTTTTTTCATTCGATGATTTGAAAAAATCTCCTTTTTGTTCTCCCTTGATATTTTCACTAACATTGCCATTTTCAGTAAAGTTTAAAAGAAGTAATTTGATCGGTATGACCCAGGTTTTTTTTTTATATGCATTATAAAGTAGTACAAATTCGGAGAAGAACCAAAGTTCCAGATTCGATATCGGACGATTTAGTATTTCTTCATTCATTCCCATCCAATCAAATCTTTTTTTATTGGATGGGTTGATTTCTTGATCTTGATGAATCGTGATAGAAAAAAATTCTTTTTTATCCGTTTTATCAACCTTTTGATAATTACTGGCCTTAGTATTTTTATTACTGTTGGTGTCAATATTGACCCAGGCCTCAATATCGACTTTATTTCTAAGACAAAAATGGAGAATTCTCCAATCAAAATATTTTCTATTCGGATTTTTTTCAAAATCCGTATCCGTAATATTATCTTGTCCTGGATAATTATTGATAAAGATACTTTTCAGCATAGTCAAAAATTTACGTTTATGTGTGTTGTAATTATAAGAAATCTCTTGGTTATTATTTACTTGTAACGGCGATTCATAAATATAGGAATTCTTCTTATCTTCATAATTAATAAATTTATATGATAAAAGATCATATCTATAGTGTTTTTTAAAATTCTTTTTTTTCTTTGGTAATGGATTCGCTTTAGAATCATTTTCTTTTTGATAAGAACTCCCCCTTTTTAAATCTTTATTTTGAGCCATACGACGCGGATTCACTCTATTTCGCCATTTTTGTGGTACTAATCTAGACCATCTAATTTGAGATAAATTGTATTGATAATGACCCCTTAACCAGTTTTTCCATTGATTCGGCCCAGAGTTCAAAAGTTTATTATGTTTTAATTCGGAATGAAATATTCTCTCCACTCCAAAATAATCTTTTATTTCATTCTTAAAAAAAAGAGATGTTCTATCTTGATATTGAAGGACGGATCTTAATTTATACAAGTTAATAACTTGGGTTTGGGATATTTTGTAAAATACATATGCTTGTGACAAGGAGAATAAGTCACAAAAAAAATTTGAATTCTTATTTGAAATTGACTTTATAAAGTCAATTGTATTTTGATTTTTTTTATCAATTCTTTCTTGATTTGTTTCATTATTGTAAATGTATTTATTAAGAATTTTTTTTGTTGATTCAAGAAAAATTTGTGTATTGATTCTGGGAATATTACTAATACATAGAAGGATATCCGCGCGGACCCTTTCGCTGAAAAATTTAATAAAAGAATTCGATTTACGGATTAATCGAGTATTTCTTCTTTTTAATATTTGCCAAATGTTTTGGTCGAATCTTTTAGCATTATAATTTTTTTTCTTAGGAATAATATTTATTTCGGAAGTTAGAGATTCCTTTTTCTTGTCTTTTGTAATTTTTATTTTTTCTATTTGATTTCTGATTGTTCTTGTTCTATTAGCCAGGTTTTTTGTTTTTTTTTCAATTAGTGAATAATTTGTCCAATCTGTAGTTGTAGATTGAATTTGAATGGAGGATTCATCAACTGGCCGAGTATTATTAATGATTGTCGAATCTTTTTCGTTTTTAGTTTCAATCGATTCATATACTTCTTGTAATCCAAATAATGGAATTCGAGTTTTTTTTGGAAGTTCTTTTATTACTCTTTTTATAAAAAAAGCACGTTTGATAACCCATTTTTTTGTTTCTTTTGAAAATGTTAGAAAGATCTTTTTTTTTTCTTTTAAAACTAGAAAGCCAGTCTTTTTCCATTTTCTAATTTTTTTTCGGAATTCTTTTAAAAGAGGTTCAAAAAAAGAAGGTCGTTTTCGGGGAGAACCAAAAGGAAGTTTCGCTTCCATTCCCCAAATTGTTAAAAAACAAAAATCCGCTTTTTGCCCTTTGTTTTTCCTCGGATCTTTATCTGAGGATCCCGGCTTAGACCCGTGCCAGGGTTTCAGACAGAAAGGAAATAGGATTTTAATTTGAATGCCGTCTTTTAACCAGTTTTTTGGAAATTCTGTTTCGGATAATTGAACACCATTATAAGTACATTTAACATACATTTCTCTATTCCAATCTTTGAAATCCTCGGACCATTCAGGAAATTGAAATAATAGCATACGGCCAACATTCTTAGTTATTATCAATGAAGGTAATATAATATATTTTCTAAGAATTGATTGGGTTAATAATAAGAAACCTCTTATTGCTTGAGCAAAGATAATACTATCCCAGGATTCCGCTATTTCTATCCGCGCTTTCTCTTCTCTTTTGTCCACCTCCTTTTTCCCTTTTTCTTTTCTTTCTTCCTCTACATAATCCGAAATTTTGAATTCTGTGTTTTTCCCCATCCAATTTCTAAAAATGAATTTCGCCAGACCCAAGATATCAAAAGAAAAAAAAAAGACTTTGTCTATTCTGTCCAAAAAAAGAGGGGAGTGTGCATTTGCTTGAAACGGTTCCAAAATAGGAGTTTTCCGCCTTTTGGCGCGCACGGAGCCTTTGATTATATTTCGACGAAAATCTGATTGTTGCGAATAACGTATCAAAGATATCTCGTCTGCTTGATCAGGATTATTACTTTCGTTATTATAAGTATTGGGGTTTTGCTGATTATCAGTAAAAATCACTACACGTTTGGCTTTTCTTGAACGAATCTCATTATACCCCGTCGCATCTTCATCCTCTTGGTATTCTAAATCACTGATTAATTTGTATGACCATCGAGGAACTTTTTTATTGATTTCTTTTAGTCCAACAGATTTTTTTCGGGTTATTTGATCGTTGGGATCTTTTCTAACTATATTGAATAAAAGTTGTAAAAATTTTGTTTGGTCTTTTGATTTTGAATTGATTCTTCCTTGTTCTGGTTCTGGAAATACAGAAAATTTTTTCAAATGGAAATTTGATGCTGATACTAATTTTCTATCAAGCATAGCCATTGCTGTTTTTTGTTCAAATTCTTGATAACCAGTAGCAAGAAGGATACCATGAATCTTATTTATACAAAAAATTTCCATAGAATTTCTTGTGGAAATTTTATTTAGAATTGAAGGGGAAAAATCTAATTGGATTTTTCCCCGATAAGGTCCGTTCAAGAAGGGGTCATATTTTTTAGGCAAGTATTCTTTTTGAGTCTGTTCATTACACAGGTACAATCTAATTCTTTTTTCGAGTACATCTAAAGTAAGAAATCCTCGATCTAGAATTTCTATTCTATTTAGAAATTCGTTGCTTAAATGGTTTTCTTTTTGTTTATTGGTATCAATCCAATTATTATATAATTCCGCAGAAGGTTTTTTTTTTTCTGTTATAGATAAAAACATCTTTCTTTGGATCATTTCCAAAAAAGTTGACAAACTGGGTGGATATGTAAAAGATATTCGTTGTTTTCCATCACTTCGGCATGTGTAAAAAAAATATTGTGACATTTCGGTTTTTATAGCAGAGTTTTCAAATCGATTATTTTTTATATATCGAAAAGGGCGCTTCCTTTGTTTATAATCGAAAAGAAGAGTCACAAGAGGTTTTTCAAACCAGAAGAGGTTTTTTTCTTCTTTATTTTGAAGTATTTCTAACGTAGAATTTTCTTGATTCCCATCCGGATAAGAAGTTTCATAAACTTGATCCTCCTTTTCTTCCGAAAAAAGGGAAGGAGAAGGATCTTCTTCGGTGGATCCCTCTTGTTCCTCTTTAGTCTCCTTCGTTTCGAAAGTTGTTTCTATTTCTATATCTGTTTCTTCCTCGCTTTCCCCCCTTTCTTTCGTTTCTGAGGTTTCTTTCAGTTTCTTAGTAAGGATGGGTGACGGTATTCTGCCTAAATCGTAGACACAGGTAATAAATAAGAGAATACTAAAGATTCGAGCCATAGAATTTCTCACTTCTGACACGAGGTACTTATTAGATCGAATAAGTACATTAGATCTAATAGAATGATTTTGCCGTATCCAGACTAATACCAATCCAACCCATTTCATGAATAAAATGTGACCAATTAACCAACCAACAAAACTACTTGTTACAAATAACATCTTGTTGTTGCATCGAAACATAGAAATGTTGACTAATC